CTGCCAATTGATATGTTGCCACAAATAATTGAAATTCAATTTCTTGATCTGTATCTTCAATTTTTGGAAACTTATGAAGTTCTTCCATCAAGCCTTGATCAATGAACCTACAAAATCCGTCAAATTGTATCTGACTAAACCCTGGTATTGTATACATTCCCTCATTTCCATCCCGGAACATCTTAAGTTTTCCGTTTATCGAAAAAATCCAACTATTGGCTCACTCTTCGTTGAACCATATAGATTGATCTAGCAACGATGGAATGTATATTTTGCTCATTTGAACAACATGAAATTTTATCCAACCCCATATACATATATATATGTACTAAATACGTATGAACGGAGGAATAAAAAAAAATGTGACTCAAATTCGAATTTGCGACAGATACAAATGGAAATGAATTGATAAAACATTCCTGGAAACAAAATTCTGCCACTTAGACTTATGGAGTCTTGTATAGAATATCAAAATAGATCCAATTTCTACTTTATGATATTACGACCAGATTGGGTACCATAAATGGATTCGGAATTGAATCTGTTCTCTATGAGTGAGATAAAGACAGAATAATCAGGAACCGTCTAGAGTTGACTTTGATTTTAGCACTTAATTTATTTCATCGATTCCGTTGTTCAAAAAATGATTCGCAGAGAGAAAAGATATTTCTACCCATTTGTTAATTAGTAGAATACGATTGAAGTGCGTAAGAGAAGTCATATTTATTAAGTACATGCAGATATAACTATCTAGCTATCCGTATATCCCATCTTTTATCGAAGTTCCCTTGAGGCAACATAGGTCGTGCTATATCCAAATTTCGATTTTATATTCAATATATTCAATGAAAAATGCAAGCACGACGATTTCCTAATAGGAATATGTAGATAAGATACCTGACTAGGTATCCGTGTAAGAATTTCTGTTCTGGGGTTTACATATACACATAATTGTTGTTATAATTGAAATTGAAAAGGATTAATTATGGAAAAGAATTGAGACTGATTAGTCGTATATCAATTTGATCTCCTTATGTCATTAAGGAAACCAAATTGGAGATCAAAATCCAAGAACCATTCATGAATTCACAGTCATTAATGCTTCCAACTTGCTCTGAATTTTGGATTCTGTGACTGGAAATCCATTTTTCTCTTTCAATAGAAAAAAGGGGGAAAGCTTTTATTTAGGTGTTGTGTGTTTTGAAATACAATCAATCTAAGAGAACAACAGGACCCAATCAAAAAAAAGAAATGGTTCAGCAATTCCCCAGAATATTTCCATCTATATCTATTTTGTATCGTTTTGGCGGCATGGCCGAGTGGTAAGGCGGGGGACTGCAAATCCTTTCTCCCCAGTTCAAATCCGGGTGTCGCCTGATTAACAAAAGACTCGGAATTTCTTACCCTACTAAACTAATAGAACTCACAAAATTCTTGCCTGGCAGAAGCAGAGGTAAGGGGCGGGGACTGTCGATACCCAATTTTAAGAATCGGGGGGTTGACTTTCAATTATTTCTTCAAAAATCGGGGTGTGACCCAAACCTGTACCATACCAATATGAATTACCAATATAAATAAAGAAATACTCACTTAATTACGGATTCCTGATGCGTTCAGGCCATTGATTTGATTTATCAATCGAATCAAATCCATAGTAAGATTCAATTGTGAGATTCAGAACTACGAAAGTCAGGGACCGTAAATCCGTGTATCCAAAGGAAGGTTCCTAAGAGACTGTAAATCCTTGCTCCTAGGATCCAAGAAGGGGTTATAGGAAGGACTATAAATACTTCCTAATTACCTTACCCTACTAGTGTTTACTGACTGAGTCTTGAAGTAGATTGGGTAGGCTGGTGGGGAATCCAATTAGGAGTTGTGGAAAGAACTGAAGATACTTTGTATCCATACAAACTCATGAGAGTCTCTGAGTGCTCAGGTTTTCAATTAATATTGTATGGGTGATTGACTTTTATAGAATAAAAGTGGAAAAAAGTGCTTTCGTTGGGGTAACCCCGCCAAGAATGTAATAGGGTGTCTTCCAATTGTTTCACATTTCACAGAAGTAGAGACAGTAAGGCTTAGATGGGAAATTAGGAGTATGTGATATATAGTTATATATCTTGATGGTATATTTTATTTTCTGCTTTTTGTTTATGAAAGGCAACAATAGGTCTTACTATTCCTACATATTCCATTAGTCACATTCCCTTGAGACTTCCAAGGGGCAACTGTGTATCTTGCTTGTACTTAGTGCTTTCCGATTCCACCAGAAATCATATAGGGACTTGTTACGGGTGTATTCATTGGATTGGTTCATCAAAAACGTTAGGTCAAAATCCCATTTTGACTCTGCACCATTGATTCCACTATTATTAGTGATCAAGAATGGAATAATTCCTTCATATTCATAGAGATAGGGGACACGATTCACATGGATATAGTAAGTCTCGCTTGGGCTGCTTTAATGGTAGTCTTTACATTTTCCCTTTCACTCGTAGTA